TTTTCTGTCCCTTCTCCTTCAAATGTCTTCGGACCTTTTTCTGTCTTGAAAAAACGAAGCAACCAGTCTGTCTTGAAAAAACGAAGCAACCGGTTCCCTTCTCCTTCATCATCTTCTGTCCCTTCTACTTCCTCTTCTGTCCCTTCTCCTTCCTCTTTTTCTGTCCCTTCTACTTCCTCTTTTTCTGTCCCTTCTACTTCATCATCTTCTGTCCCTTCTACTTCCTCTTCTGTCCCTTCTACTTCCTCTTCTGTCCCTTCTACTTCCTCTTCTGTCCCTTCTACTTCCTCATTTTCTGTCCCTTCTACTTCCTCTTCTGTCCCTTCTACTTCCTCTTCTGTCCCTTCTACTTCATCATTATCAAACTGACTGCAATATTTTTCTGTCGGCGAGGATCCCACCAGAGCGCCTTCTAACTCTAATAGGCCATGAAATAGAGCAGATAGGCCATGAACTAGATCAAAATCGTTCTCAACGAGTCCATAAACAGTGATCAAATCTTTTTCATAGGGTCCGGGGGAAGACAAAAGGTCGTGAGCGACCGGTCCGGCAGAACAACTCAAAAGATAAAGAAGTATCGTTAATTTCTTCAGGCCCGTTCCAAGTTCGAAGTACCATTTGTACAAAGAAGAATCCCCTCCGTCACATGAGTTCGCCTTGCTATAGATAGATATAGGATCTATGAGGCAATTCCTTAGAAGTACATTTTGTACAACAGCCCTTCCTACCTGATAGAAAAGGAGCCCAGACTGCCGAACCGGTCTTACTTCGGCTCGCAAATCCCAAGTTTTTCTATGAAGAGCATATCTAATTGTAGTAGTGTCTATAATTGATTTCTTCTGTGTAATACTAATCGATAGGGCGTCGTTGGTAAGTCCTACAATATCTAGTACACTGGGACCAAAGGTTGTGGGCTCGAATCCATTAGTATCGAACATTTGATTTTCCAAGTGAAATCCCCTAGTATCTGAAAGGGTGAAAAGGCACTTTCGTTGTTGTGGAATAAGAAGCCTTCGCATCTTAATGCATGTATTTAATTTATCCGGACCTATTAGAGCGGGATCCACTTTTTGGGGAATATGAGTCGAAGCAATAACAAGAGTCTCATTTTGAGTGTAACATCTTTCACAATCCCCGGAGAGATGGTTCACTAATAGACCGAGGGATAAGTAATCCGACTCATTCGCATCCAGATCATGAATGTTTGGAATCCATATTATGCAAGGAGACATTGCTTTTGCTAATTCGAATTGAAGGGTGATATAAAATTCGTCTATTTCGTCGTCCAGCATCTGATACACAAGTGGCACATTCGTCCCAGTAGTTAGCAACTCCGTCATCTCGCTATCAGCAAAATCTTCCATATCACCAGGCTCATAATCTTCCCTATCACCAGGCTCATAATCGTCACTGTCACGATCCTCATAATCATAATCGTCACTCTCACGGCCAAAAAAATCAAAAAAACTGTCCTCGTAATCGTCCGCCTCGTCACCATACTCATCATAAAAGCCACTCGCGTCAATATCAAAACTGTTAGGAGCCTTGTTACCCATGCCCTTGTTCAGCAATACTGTAATGCAAGGAACATAGGATTTTGTCGCTAGGTATTTGACCAAATAGGATCGTCCAGTTCCTATAGAACCTATCATTAAAATACCCCCAGAGGGGGATAGGGCTAAGCGGAGCGAAAACTCTTTTGGATGAGATGCGGAATGCAAACTATTAGTCCCGCACGCGGTTTGTAAATAAGCGATTGTCTGATAATAAGCAAGGAATATCCGTCTTTCTGCTAAACAGGATGTATTGCACTCATAATTCATTAGATCCTTTTTCTGAATGTCAACTAAGTGTCGTAAGTAACTTGCTCCCGGTCGTTCAAGCATTTGATAAGCAGAGCCATTCGTTAATAAAGGATCACTATGAGTCAAACTCAATAGAATTTGATCAATCCTTGTTTCTCTCGTTAAGGTGGAAAACGGAACCAAGATTTCTCTTTCTTTATCCTCAATCGCATCACAGTTCCCGATCCAGGATTCTATTTTATCGTCAATCAAACAACAAGGACCGTTCACATTTTCTATTATTTGATCATAACGATAACGTTGACCAGAACAGAGAGAAGAGAAATCCCCTAGCTCTGTTATCAATGAATGGAGCTCTTTACTTGTATGACTTAGATGTCTCGTATTTTTCAAAAAAGCGATTCGATTGATGGGATTTGGTGTGATACTGAGAAGATCGAAGAGATGGATAAGAAAAGATTTGCGCCCACGACGCCGTAGCATCCTGCCGCCAGAGGCAGACACCCATAGTGCTTCTAGATAATCTACTAATTTTTTCAGAGCAACTAGAAAGAGCTTCTTTAAAGAATGATGTTCGGGGTACATATCCAGAAGTGTTCGCAACTCCACGATGTATGATGGAATCATCAAAGATTGGGCCCTTGCGAAATCTCTCTGTAACTCACTATAGGCTCGGGAAAAAAAGATAAGGTGTGAAAAAAGGAGATATCCAGCAACAAGAAGAAGGAAAAGGCTTGAATAGAGGAGCTCCTGAACATTTGGCCATCTCGGATCTGCCGATATCGATGTTGACTCTTTATTTCGATGAATCCATTCTTCACACAGAAGAAGCTTATGGAAACATTTACTCGAAATCTCACCACTTATCCGATTCAATTGTGAAAGACACCATTTTTTCTGAAGAATTCGCCATGATGTTCCGCATGGATCAGATATAGCCTGACAAATGGGTACAAATTTTGGACTGCTCTTTAGTATCGGCAATAGGTATGAGACCCAAGTATCTAAAACCATCAACTTTAGCAAATTGTACCCTGTCGAGGTAAGGCTAATTGGCATATATGTTTTGAATAGATTCCAGTTTGAGAGAATTGAAGAAACCCTATCTCCTTGCAAGGCTCTATCCATCTGCACTTTCTCAACCCATTGCTTTAGATAAAGACTCTGTTTTTTCTTTAGATTCCTCTTTTCGGATTTCTTTAGATAAAGACTCTGTTTTTTCTTTTTCCTCTTTTCGGATTTCTTTTTCCTCTTTTCGGATGAGAAACATTTCTCAGAATGAATCAAACCCATGTTTGAATTGAGATACTCATACAAGTTCTTCCCTTCTGAATCAGATAGATTCATATCTGAAAGAGGTTGACAATAAGTTCTTTCAAAATTGACTATCTGTCCCTCTGTTAGAGGTGTTCCAGAAATGTCTGTTAGAGGTGTTCCAGAAATGTCTGCGATCGAGTAAATAGCTCTACGAACTAATGGATCAGATCGCATTGCAAGGTGGAAATATTTGTACAAGTTATACCTTTCGTCACCACTTTGTGGAAAATCCTTAGGTATGAATATGTTCGATACCTGTGACTCGATTGGTGAAATAGTATCTCTCTCCAAAAAATCATGTTTTTTTTTGTCGCCGCACAAAGAAAATTTTGTGTTGCGAATGAACAAGATATTGAGGAATTGTCCATACGTAAAATCGAAATTCTTGATACGGGCCCTTTCCACATAAAAGGGGAATCTTTTGTTACAAAAGAAGCCGAAGTCATGTGGATTATTCAAGAATCGAAGTCGATTTGCTTTATAAAAAGAAGATATCAATGAACTTCTATGAAATGGTTTCACGGGATTCAACCAATTGTCTTGATCGTGGGATATCATTGAGAAATAGGAATCCAAAGATTTCCCGCGATTATTTCTAGTATGGAATGAGTCAATCATCCCCTCTGGTTTCTTATTGAACAATAATTTCGATTTTTGGGAAGTCTCATGATCATCCAATAAGAATGGGTTCAATTTTTTCAAATAAACGAGTTGAAGACCTATTGATTCTAAGAACTGATTGCAGAGTGGATCATTCGGACCTTTCAATTCAGAGAGGCGGATCTCGTACCTATGACTGGGGGGGGTATTCCCGAAACTCACAAAGAAAAAAGGAAGTGAGTTAGACAAAAAAAGAAGGAACTTGGAGAAAACGAAAGGAAGGAACTTGGAGAAAACGAAAGGAAGGAACTTATCCAAATCTTTTTTGTCGATAACCCCAGACCGATCACTCGAATATTGGTTAATACGTGATCGATATCGATCAATACGTAATCGATATCGATCAATACGTAATCGATATCGATCGAAGACCACTTGAAAACGGCTCTTCTGCTCAGAAACGAAATGTTCCAAATGTTCCTGGAAATTCTTGCTCCCATTGGACCATTTGTATCTATATGCATTAGGATCCCGATTCACGGATCTCTCGGTTCGAGAAATCAAAATAAGAGGATCGGACCCTTTCTTTTGACTCTTTTTCAAATTCGATAAATGTTGGTTGATCGTATATTTCATAAAAGTTCTATGATTCAGAGTATCATTTCCTATTTGATCCCTTTGAATTCCATATTCGAAGTTGCGATCGGATCGATTCATTAAAAAGAATCGATTCAATACATTTCTTATGTACCCATGGGTGCTATATTGGATTTGAATCAGATTTCGGATCCATCTATATTGATTGACTGCCTCCACGATGTTGTTGCTAGCAAATACCACTATTTTTGGTTTTGGATCTTCCAAATCATTCCCGCAGGAGATCTGGACCCACCTTTTTCTGATCCTTCGATAAAAAGATTCATTCTCTTCGTAAAAAACAGGAGGTAGAACCAATAAAGATTTCTTTTTCGATTCATCCCTGGAGTTGAATACCTCAGCCAAGAATTCTTTTTGATCCAATACGGAAGAATCAATAGAAAAGGCAAATCCCTTATGATACACCAGATCCGGCTCGGTTATTGATAGAGTGAATAGATCTGCCATTTCTTGAAATCTCTCTTCTGAATCCAGTTCATCCTTCGGAACCATATCACATCCCGGATCTGATGAAATAGGATGAATTGAGACGGTCTTTTGTAAATACGGAATTGTCTTGAATAGATTCACTATTTCTTTATTTTCCGATCGCCGGGAAGGGACAAAAGAAACATCTTGTTC